TCTGTTTACTGAATCACATAAAATTTTAGCCAACCCCATATATGTATTTCATACGTATGAACGGAGACGAGACGGAGGAATTAAGAGCATTTTCGACGCAAGTTCGAATTTGCGACAGGTACAAATAGAAATAAATTGATAAAATATTCCTGAAAAAAATTCTGTTAGTTCCACTTATGGAGTCTTGTTCTTGTATAGAATATCAAAATGGATCCAATTTCTACCTATTATTATGATATTACGATCCAATGGGGTACAAAAAAAAAAAAATGGGTTCGAAATTCGATCTCCTCTCTATGAATGAGATAAAGACAGAATAATCAGAAGTAGTATAGAGTTTCCCATTTTTTTTAACACACTCAATTTCATGTTCAAAAAAGAATTCGCGGATTCTTTTTGGTAGTCAGTGGAATTTATAGAATATGATTGAATTGCGTAATATAAAATAGAATAAGAATAGTATTTATTGTATTTATTTTATTAAGTACATGCTGATACGGCTATCTATTTTATCCATATATCACATCTTTTATTGTAATTTCACTTGGGACAACGTGAGTCACACTCCATCAAAATTTGTATTTTCTATTCAATATATTCAATGAAAAATTGAAACAGGAGGATTCTCTATAGGGATATGTACATAAGAGAGAGATCTGGTTTGGTATCTGGGTAACAATTTCTGTTCTGGGGTTTACATATACACATATATGTTATTATAATTGAAACTGAAAAGGATTGATTATTGAAAAAAAAAAATGAATACTGATTAGTCATAAATCAATTTGATTTTCTTTTGCCATTCAATGAAACAAAATTTCATTGGAGATAAAAATGGAAGAATCGTTCGCTAATTAAAAGTAAATTGTTAATGGTTCCCATTTGTCCTGAATTTTTCAGTCTGTGACCGGAAATCCATTTTTTCTACTCTCAATAGAAAAGAGAAGGGATGTTTTTAAGCGATGTATATTTTAAGATACAATCAATCGAAGAGAAGAATCTAAACTAGATCCAATAAAAAACAGGAATTTCTTTTTTAAAAAGGATAAGTATAATGGTATTCAAGATAAAAAAAGGAGTGAGTAATAGAATTAGAATATAGATAATATTTTTATCCATTTTGGACCGAATTTGGCGGCATGGCCAAGTGGTAAGGCGGGGGACTGCAAATCCTTTATCCCCAGTTCAAATCCGGGTGTCGCCTGATCAACAAAAGATTTTGGATTTCTTTCCTATCTTGCCGATCTAATTCGACGAATTCTTGCGGAGCAAGAAGCAGAGGCAAAGGACTAAGTGGGCGTGTCAATACTCGATTTTGATAACCCAGGGCGTAGGTTTTATAAAAGACTGTCATTTTTTTTTTCTCAAAATTTAGGTGTAGCCCAAATCGGTATCAATAGGGATGAAGCAACTCTCACTTATTAATTTAATGATTGACTCTCACCATTTATTTGATTTTTCAATTGAATCAAATAAATGGTGAGAGTCAATTCCGGGATTCAGAACTAAGGTCGGAAATCTCGGTATCCAAAGGTTCCTAAGGGACACTCCGCTTTTGCTACTAGAATTGAAGAAGAGATTATACGAAAGACTATAATAACAAGATCTCTTAAATTACCCTTATTCAAAGTAGTGTTTCGTGACTCCGTCTGGTATTAAAAGAGTAAAGGTAAAAGTTGAAAAAAAGAATGTATTAATTAATAGTGGTAGTGGGTTCTCCTGATTCTTTCACAGAAAGAAAGACAGTAAGCTTAGATCAAATAGGAAATAGAGGTATCTGGTAGATAGTTATCTATCGTGATGGTATATTTTTATGCTTTTTGTTTAGTAAGGAAAGGCATTAATATCAAAACAAACAATAGGTCTTACTCTTACTATTCTTACATGCTCCATATAGAAGCATTCCTTTGATATTTCCAAGGAAAAGGCGTGTGTATCATCGTATTTGTACTAAATGCTTCCTGATTTTACCAGAAACCCTAAAATATAGAAACTTGTTACGAGTGTATTCATTGAATTGGTTCATCAATAAATAGTCTTACCTATTTTGACTCTGCACCATTGATTCCGCTATGATTATTAATCAATAATAGAATAATTCCTTCATAGAAATAGGGGACATAATTCACATGGATATAATAAGTCTTGCTTGGGCTGCTTTAATGGTAGTCTTTACATTTTCCCTTTCACTTGTAGTATGGGGAAGGAGTGGACTCTAGGGCTGGGCACTACTAATTGTTCAATCAAACCGTATCAATTCTTTATTGATCATTTTGCGAAGCCCTAAAAAAAGAAAAATGTCTTCCAAATTTGGAATACAGTAATGAATGATTACCATAATTGTATTTCGAAACTCAAATCTACGTATGATAGGCGATTTTTTCCAACCTAATTTTTCCTAAATATTCTATTTTAGTGAATCAGCTCTTATCATAATTATGGATATTACAATAAGAAAAACTAATACTATTTTTTTTCTTTATTTATTTCCCTTTTTCTTTTACCTTTCTAAAAGAAAGTCGTTCTGCTATTACGACAATACATATTTTCTTTCTATCGGAAACGAAGCGATTAGTGATTGGCCAAAGAGATCCGACACATAATAAAATGAGATCTTTCTTCTGTTGAGCGATCCACATATCACACATTTACCATTTGTTTTAGACTACTAGAAAAGTTTTTATGCTTTTTTTGATTCATCTCATGTTTAAGCATGAAAAATGGACAGGGTCTGCTCTACTCCTTTTACAAATCCGAAGAAGTTACTGTATAACTTAACTCCGCGGATCATCCGTTAATTGTTCAATCAATGACTTCTTGAGATGGGAAATCAAACTAAAAGAAATAGGGTGCTATCTATATGTACATCTAATATATGTACATACATATTGTAATTTGATCTATATATAATAAAAACAATACTATAGCTGGTGTGGTAGAAAGAACTATATATATAGTTCTTTCTACCACACCAGCTTAGATACTTACTACGATACTTCTGATTCCAGCCTAATCATTTCATTTAAGATTTAGAGTTTGAATCCTGTTCTTTCATTTCTTGAATCATCGATAAGAACTAATAATAATTCAAGTTTCATTCAAATTAATCATTTTGGCTGACTGTTTTTACATAGATGATAAGTAAAAAAGCAGTAGGAACTAGAATGAACAGTGCAGTAGCAATAAGTGCGAGAATATTGACTTCCATAATCTAATTTTGTTTTGTTTCGCAATAACTCGGGATCTAATCCCATAGAGATGATAAATTTGACTCCTGCAAATTCAACGGGATGAATTGCATCCCGATGATACTGAATCAGATCAATATTATGAATAACAATTTCTGATCTATCAAATCAATTCATCGTCGAAAATGCAATAATATAGTAGTAGTATAACATAGAAAGGAAAGATCTTTTATCATACTAAATCAAAAATATCATTTTTGATTTGATCAGAAATACACAACAATCATTAGATTTTCATACCCTTTTTCCACTTTTTCTTTTCTATAACCTATTAGCTATCTTCCTTATACAACTTCCCTACTTAATACATATACATAGAATTATGTACATAAAATTCTGAGGTATCATATGACTGGTATTATCTGGGTCATACACAGATACAAACAGTATAAGTGAGATGGAAAAAGAAAGGATTAAGTATAAAAAATCAAATATTCGAACAAAAAATACTGAATATAGCAATACTACCGATTGTACCAATCAACATATGTCTCTCCCTTATCAATCAGTACTAGGGAAAGAACTAGGAAAAGAAATGGGAATTCCCATATTTATCTGATGATAAATGCGAAACAAAAGAAAAAAAATTCCCCCCTCCGCACCGGAGATTCGATTCGGCTCCCCCTCTTTCCTTTCGCGAAAAATAGAGAAATGAATTGAGAAATTCATCGGATCCTAGTTCGGGACTGACGGGGCTCGAACCCGCAGCTTCCGCCTTGACAGGGCGGTGCTCTGACCAATTGAACTACAATCCCAGCAAGGTGTATAGCATACATATTCTTATGGTTTCATAAGAATTGTCATGTTGTAACGTAACAGATACAAGATACGCGAATGATATAGTGATATCATATCCACATAAACACGGGCTTTAGCGAGAGTGCCGCGGATTATTAGTAACTAGTGATTCTTTTTTTTATTGTTAAAAGTGGATAATCAACCTTTCAATGAGATGAGAAAAAAATATAAATAGAGCAAAAAAATGGACCCCTTTCCTTCATTTCTACAGATCAAGCATTTATTTTCTGTAGGCCAAATTGGTTATATTATACTCATGGAGCGGTGATTTTTTGGGCCGAGCTGGATTTGAACCAGCGTAGACATGTCGCCAACGAATTTACAGTCCGTCCCCATTAACCGCTCGGGCATCGACCCAGGAAGAATTCATTCTAGGCTTATTGATAATCCATGATCAACTCCCTTTTGTAGTACCCTACCCCCAGGGGAAGTCGAATCCCCGTTGCCTCCTTGAAAGAGAGATGTCCTAAACCACTAGACGATGGGGGCATATCCACCCGACCGTCATCATACTATGATGATAGTATGAACAGTTTTTTGGAATTGTCAATATAATCTAATGGTATGGCTAGATCCGAAGAGTCCTTCTATGTTATGATTCTATAGAATCATAACATTTTTTTGGGGGGTTGATGCTTCATTCATGAAGCATCCCATACTATTCGATATAACGAAAGGAAGTATAGGATTCCTTCAGTTCAGGCAATGGTTAGCCGGACAGAAAAAAGGGGTAGGGGAGGTAAAATCCCATTTAGCTTCATTTCATTTATTTTCTTCCATTTTAACTCATTGCTTCGTTTATCGTTGAGATGCAATATAATATGCCTATCACTATCTCGCACTAAGCCAGAAAATTCAAAAACGAGAAAAATTTTACCCACTTTCTAGGTAAATACAAATTTTTTGTCCATTATGAGTTTACTGCATATATGTATATATGTAGTAGACTCATAA